CATATAAAAAAATGAATTAATTGTAATTAATATATGGAATTACCGCCCCCCTTTTTCGACAAATTATTTGATTCCGGTCAGAATCCTATTTTTCGTACTATAATTTTTATATTTTATTATTATTTAATATAATATAATATAAATTAAGATAATTATAGATTAGTTCTATAAATATATATAATCGAAGTCGACTAAATGGCAATTAGATAGAATTCCTAATTTATAAATAATGAAAATGAAAAGAAAGTTTGGATCGAATCATGCCATTCTATTATATTTATATTGACAATTTCAAAAAACTGTTGATATTATGAGCATAGTATGGTGGCGGTCGATCAAGTATGCCCCCATCGTCTAGTGGTTCAGGACATCTCTCTTTCAAGGAGGCAGCGGGGATTCGAATTCCCCTGGGGGTAGGGTACTACGAAAAGGAAGTTGATCATGGCTTAATAAAAAATCTAAAGTTGATGCTTAATAATAAGTCTAAAATGGATTCTTCCTGGGTCGATGCCCGAGTGGTTAATGGGGACGGACTGTAAATTCGTTGGCAATATGTCTACGCTGGTTCAAATCCAGCTCGGCCCAAATAATTCGCCAATCTACCATGAGATGGTATAAACTCTTGTCCTTCCGAAATACCCGATATGTCGAAGTAAAATTTTCTGCTATATCCCTTAATTTCCCTGGGATTGTAGTTCAATTGGTTAGAGCACCGCCCTGTCAAGGCGGAAGTTACGGGTTCGAGCCCCGTCAGTCCCGACAAATCCAATAAATCCATTAATAAAACTCTCGCTTTTCTGTGAAAGATGGGACAAAGGGTAGGGCATAATTTCATTCCCAAGAAAAAGGGTCGCTTTTTTTTTTTCTTTCGTATTTCTCATCATCAAACAAATCGATGCCAATTTTCGGTACGTCAACGAATACCGATTGATGGTATAAAGATAGATATATTTTGATTAGTATAATTGTTGGTAGCGTTATATTTAGTATTTCAAGATATATTGGATCTTTTTTTTTTCAATTGTTCATAATAGAATATAGATAGAGAATACCACAGGTTTTTTGGTAGCACAAATGGAATTCATTTGTTATATGACCCAAAATCAAAATAAAGGAAATCTAATTCCCCCGTGAGCTCCGTTTACAAATTATCCCGGCTTCCGGTTCTGATTTTGGGTAATCTCAATTAGTAAATTTAGTAATTTGAATAAAAAAAAATCTATTTCATTCACGTTGCACACTGAACTTTTGATATATGTGATGCGTCCTAGTCCTAATAGAAGAATCTGAGGAAGGCAGAAAAAAGAAAGATAAAGGTCGTCACACAACGGCACCTTTCTTCAAAGAAGGAATTAATTTAGTGAAACAATTAATCAAAATTCCTCCCTATTTTTCTATTTATTGGATTTTCGGAGTCCCGTCGATATCAAAAAAGCTACTATTGGTAGAATAGTAGATACTTTCTACTCGGATTCATCTTTATCACGCATCTTTGTTTTCAAAGAAAATTTAATCATTTTTTTTTTAAGTTTTAGAACTTAACTTCGTTTAATACTTTTTCACCTTTATTGTTTATTTTGGTTTGTGGCTAATGCAAGTGGAGGGGTCGTCCGAGAGGTATCATTGGATAATGATACAAGAAAGGCGTAGGGTAGGTTAGCGAAAAGAACGGAGCAGTAAATAAACTAATTCTTGATTGGAGGAGTAATCCCCTTTTTTATTTGATTCGGTGTGGATAAAAGATCTTCTTATGGTATACTATTAAATTCTCGAGATGAGTTTAGTTTATTGGATAGCTCAGATATTTTTATTTATACTATTGATTCAATTGAATACCGTCGAGAAGTAATTCATCCATTGAATTTACGGGAAAAAGAGTTATCATCTCTATGGGATTAAATCCCGAGTTTTTGTAAAAATTAAAATAAAAAAACGATTAAATTATGGAAGTAAATATTCTTGCATTTATTGCTACTGCATTGTTCGTTCTGGTGCCGACTGCTTTTCTACTTATCATTTACGTAAAAACAGTCAGTCAAAATCAAAGCAAAAATGATTAATAAATTTGACTGAAACTTAGCTTCTCACAAAAAGGATTCAAATTCCGCGTCTTAAATGAAATACGCGGACTAGAATCAGCAGTATTCTATGCGATCCTATAGTATATGGTAGAAAGAAATATTCAAATATTTCTTTCTACCATCTCGTAGTTTTATTGTATTGTAAAAAAAAAATTAGCAGGAATGAGTGAAATATCTCTTTGAAATATCTCTTTGATTGAAAGAGTCTTATTTATATAATACATTAATTCCACTAGAATCCCACGGACTTTCGAAATGAATATATGTTTATTTTAAAATCGTTAAAAAAACTTTTCAGAATGATCTATAAAGCTATTGATAAAGTTTTTTTTATTCCTCAACTCAATTAATAGTACCTCTAGAGTCCACTTCTTCCCCATACTACGAGTGAAAGAGAAAAGGTAAAGACTACCATTAAA